AACTTTTTCAGAAATGATAGAGCGAAAAATTTCTTTGTACACGACAGAAAAACTATACCACGAGGACCTATATAATTATTGGATTTATAATAATGAACAAAAAAAATACAACTTAAGGAATGAATTTATAAGTAGAATAAAAATTTTAGAAAAAGAGAAAGGATCTTTTGCTTTAAATATACTAGAAAAAAGAACCAAATTGTGTGATGATAAGCATGAACAAGAATATTTACCCCAAATATATGATCCCTTTTTGAATGGACCTTATCGCGGAACAATAAAAAATGTAGATTCACATGAAATCATGACTGATTTAATAACTTCAAGAGCAGATTCCTTAGAAATATTGTGGATAAATAAAATTCATGGTCTATTTCATAAAAATTCTCAAACATTTGAACATAAAAAAAATAGATTTTATTCTGATGAGGAATTTTTATCGAATCCTATTGAGAATTCCTTAACCTCAATTGAAAAATTTTATTTTGAACGTGCGCAAGGAATAGATTCAGAAAGTAAAGAAAAATCTTTAAAATTTTTTTTCGATGTAATTACAACTGATCCAAATGATCTAATAAAAATTAGAAAAAATTCTATTGGAATGGAAGAAATTAGTAAAAAGGTCTCTAGATGGTCATACAAATTAACAGATGATTTGGAAGAAGAAGATGAAGAAGAATCGATGGAAGATCCTGAAATTCGGTCAAGAAAAGGGAAACGCATAATAATTTATACTGATAACGATCGGAACACTAATTCAAGTGCTACTAGTGCTACTAATAATACTACTATTAATAATAGTGATGAAGAAGACGAGGTGGCTTTGATACGTTACTCACAACAATCGGATTTTCGCCGTGGTATAATCAAAGGATCTATGCGTGCTCAAAGACGTAAAACAATTATCTGGAAAATATTTCAAGCAAATGTACATTCTCCACTTTTTTTGGATCGAATAGACAAAACATTTTTTTTTTCGTTTTTTAATATATCTAAAATTAGGAATTGGTTAGGGAGAACCTCAGAATCTAAAATTTATTATTTTGAGCAAGAACATACAAAAGAAAACGAGAAAACAAACAAAGAGAAAGAAGAGGAAAATGAACGAATAGCAATATCAGAGGCTTGGGATAGCTTTCTATTTACTCAAGCAATAAGAGGTTTAATATTAGTAACCCAATCTTTTCTTAGAAAATATGTTCTATTTCCCGTATTGATAATAGCTAAAAATATTAGTCGTATGTTATTGTTTCAATTCCCCGAATGGTACGAGGATTGGAAGGAATGGAATGGAGAAATGCATGTTAAATGTACTTATAATGGTGTTCAATTATCAGAAACGGAATTTCCCCAAAATTGGTTAAGAGATGGTATTCAAATAAAGATTCTATTTCCTTTTTGTCTGAAACCTTGGCAAAGATCTAAGGTACGATTTAATCATGGAGATCAGCAAAGGGGAAAAAAAGAGAAAAAAGATAACTTTTGTTTTTTAACAGTTTGGGGAAGAGAAGCAGAGCTACCTTTTGGGTCTCCCCGAAAACGACCTTCTTTCTTTGAACCCATTTTAAAAGAACTCGAAAAAAAAACGATAAAAGCGAAAAAGAAAATTTTCCAAGTTATAAGAGTTTTCAAAGAAAGAGGAAATGGGGTTCTAAAAGTTTCAAAAAAAGAAACAAGATGGATCATCAAAATAATTCTATTTATGGACCTAATAATGAAAGAACTTGAAAAAGTAAAACCCATATTAAAATCGAGTAGGGTTAAAGTATATGAACCGAATGAAAATGGAAGAGATTCTAATATAAATAATAAGATTCTTTGCGAATCGACCATTGCAATTCAATCCCTAAATTGTGGAAATGAAAATTATTCACTCATCGAAACAAAAATGAAAGATCTTGCTAATAAGACAATCACAATTAGGAGTCAAATAAAAGGAATCACAAAAGACAAGAAAAAAATGGTTCTAACTTATGATGATAAAAGATCAGAATTACAGAAGGATATTTGGCAAATATTTAAAAGAAAAAATATCCGATTAATACGTAAATCGCATTTTTTTATAAAATCCTTCATTGAAAAAATATACATGAATCTATTACTATGTATCATTAAGATTCCAATTTTAAAATCAACAAACAAAATTTTAACTAAATACATTTATAATGATAAAACAAATCAAGAAAGAATTGAAAAGACAAATCAAAATACAATGAACTTTATTTCGACTATAAAAAAGTGGTTTTATAATATTTTTTATAACACTAATTTTAGTATTAGCAATAAAAATTCGAATATTTATTGGGACTTATCTTCTTTGTCTCAAGCATATGTATTTTACAAATTCTCACAAAATCAATTACTTAACAAATATCCTTTGAAATCTGTACTTCAATATCATAACACCTATCCTTTTCTTACAGATATAATAAAGAGTTATTGTACAACACAAGGAATATTTGGTTCCAAACCAAAGCATAAGAAAATGCATAAGTATAGAATGAATAAATGGAAAATGTGGTTAAGAGGTCATTATCAATATAATTTATCTCAGACTAAGTGGTCTTATTTAGTACCAAAAAAATGGCAAAATAGGGCCTGTCGTATAATTCAAAAAAAAGACTCAACGAAATCGGATTTATATAAAAAAGAAAAAGACCAATTAATTCATTACATGAAAGAAAATTCCTATGCAGTAAATTCATTGATGAGTCAAAAAGACAAATTGAAAAAACATTACGGATATGATATTTTTTCATATAAATATATAAATTTTGAGGATAATAAAAACTCATATATTTATGAGTCAACATTACAATTACAAGAAGTGGAAAACAAAAAAATTTCATCTAATTTCAATATACTGAAACCCGAACCATTTTATGGATTGATAAGGATAGTTATTAATAATTATTTAGAAAAAAGATTTCTCATTGATACGGCCAAAAATATGGATAGACCATTTTTAAATTATAAAATTCCCCATTTCTGTATTAGAAATAATATTGATATTGAGACCCGGGCCAATACGCATATCAACACCAAGATTCAAAAAAATACTAAAAATCTAAATTATCAAAAATTTAAAAAAATTTCCTTTTTTGATTGGATGGGAATGAATCAAGAAAAATTCTATCGTACCATATCAAATTTAGAACCTTGGTTTTTCCCAGAATTTGTACTACTTTTTAATGCGTATAAAATAAAACCGTGGATCATACCTACCAAATTACTTATTTTAAATTTTCATTTCTATGAAAATATTAGTAAAAGTCAAAAGATCAATGTAAAAAAAAAAAAAAATGAACAACAAGGTCAAGGAAATTTTGTATCAGATTTACGAAAACAAAATGAAAAAGATGTTGAGACAGATTATACAGGAGCAGACATTAAAAAAGATAGAAAAAAAAAACAATCTAAGAGCAAGAAAGAAGCAGAACTCAATTTCTTCTTGAGAAAATATTTTCTTTTTCAATTAAGATGGGATGATCCCTTGAATCAAAGAATGATCAATAATATAAAGGTATATTGTCTTCTACTTAGACTGATAGATCCAAAGGAAATAGCTATATCTTCAATTCAAAGAGGAGAGATGCATTTAGATGTAATGTTGATTCAGAAAGATCTAACTCTTACAGAATTGGTAAAAAGAGGCATATTTATTGTCGAACCAATTCGTCTATCTATGAAAAGGGATGGAAAAGATATTATATATCAAACCATAGGTATTTCATTGGTTGAAAAGAATAAACGCCAAACTGATGGAAAATGCATAATAAAAAAAGAATATGTTGATAAAAAAAAATTTCATGAATCTGTTGCACAACACAGCAATACACTTGTGACTAAAAACAAAAATTATTATGATTTCCTTGTTCCTGAAAATATTCTATCCCCCAGACGTCGTAGAGAATTGAGAATTTTCATTTGTTTTAATTCTCAGAATTGGAATATTATGGGTAGAAATCCAATATTTTGTAATCAAAACACCATAAACAACTGTGGACAATTTTTGAACAAGGAAAAACATCTTAATACAGATACAAAGAAATTCTTTAAATTAAAATCTTTTCTCTGGCCCAATTATCGATTAGAAGATTTAGCTTGTATGAATCGTTATTGGTTTGATACCAATAATGGCAGTAATTTCAGTATATCAAGAATACATATGTATCCACGATTCAGAATTCTTTAAATTCTTTAATAATATTATATTAATAGTATATAATAAATATAAATATAACATAGTATATTTCCTTTATATCTTATATCTATTTTTCTTTATCGAAAAAACATTTTCTTTCCTGAATAGGAAAATCTTGAATAAAAAAATAGATCGTTCCTTTCTATCCAAATCAAATTTTCAATTTGATTTGGATAGAAAAAATTCTATATGAAGAATGAAGAAATGAAAAAGTTTTTTGTACTAGATTCAAATAACTGGAAATAACAAGTATAATAAAAATTTTTATTTTTCCTGATCGGTAAAATTCGCGTAAAAGAAAAAAATAGAAAATTTTGTTTTTATGGTCAAAAATTCATTCATCTCAGCTATTCGACAAGAAAAAGAAAAAAACTGTGGATCTGTTGAATTTCAAGTATTTAGTTTCACTGATAAGATACAGAGACTTACTTCACATTTAAAATTACATAAAAAAGATTTTTTATCACAAAGGGGTCTACGAAAAATTCTGGGAAAACGTCAACGGCTGTTGGATTATTTGTCAAAGAAAAATCGAGTACGTTATAAGAAATTGATTAACCAGTTGGGTATTCGGGAGTCAAAAACTCGTTAATTTTTAGTTTGAGATTGGTTTGAATTTTTTCTTTAGTTATTAGATTTTTCATTTTGATGAACTTCATTTTGCTAAATTCATGGAATAATGAATTGAATTAAGGAAGAAAAGTTATGACTGTATCAGCTACAAGAAAGGATCTCATGATAGTGAATATGGGTCCTCACCACCCATCAATGCATGGTGTTCTTCGACTAATTGTTACTCTCGATGGTGAAGATGTTATTGATTGTGAACCTATATTGGGTTATTTACATAGAGGGATGGAAAAAATAGCGGAAAATCGAACAATTATACAATATTTGCCTTATGTAACACGGTGGGATTATTTAGCCACTATGTTCACAGAAGCAATAACAGTAAATGCACCAGAACGATTAGAAAGCGTTCAAGTACCTAAAAGAGCTAGTTACATTAGAATAATTATGCTAGAACTGAGTCGTATAGCTTCTCATTTATTATGGCTTGGACCTTTTCTGGCAGATATCGGTGCACAGACTCCCTTTTTCTATATTTTCAGAGAAAGGGAATTGTTATATGATCTATTCGAAGCCGCTACAGGTATGCGAATGATGCATAATTATTTCCGTATTGGGGGAGTTGCTACCGATTTACCTTATGGCTGGATAGAGAAATGTTTGGATTTTTGCGATTATTCTTTAACAGGAATTGTTGAATATCAAAAACTTATTACGCGGAATCCTATTTTTTTGGAACGCGTTGAAGGAGTGGGCATTATTAGTGGAGAGGAGGCAATAAATTGGGGTTTATCAGGACCAATGTTACGGGCTTCTGGAATCCAATGGGATCTTCGTAAAGTTGATAGTTATGAGTGTTACAATAAATTTGATTGGGAAGTTCAATGGCAAAAAGAAGGAGATTCACTAGCTCGTTATTTAGTACGAATCGGTGAAATGAAGGAATCTATAAAAATTATTCAACAGGCTCTAGAAGGAATTCCTGGAGGACCCTATGAGAATTTAGAAGTCCGACGTTTTGATAAAGCAAAAAATTCCGAATGGAATAATTTTGAATATAGATTTATTACTAAAAAACTTTCACCCAATTTTGAATTGTCGAAGCAAGAACTTTATGTGAGAGTAGAAGCCCCAAAAGGAGAATTAGGAATTTATTTGATAGGAGATAGTAGTGTTTTCCCTTGGAGATGGAAAATTCGTTCACCCGGTTTTATCAATTTGCAAATTCTTCCTCAACTAGTTAAAAGAATGAAATTGGCAGATATCATGACGATATTAGGTAGTATAGATATCATTATGGGAGAAGTTGATCGTTGAAATGATAATTGATATGACAAAAGTGGAAATACAAGCTATCAATTCTTTTTCTAGATCGGAATCTTTAAAAGAAGTCTATGGACTCATATGGATCTTTGTTCTTATTTTCACCCTTATATTGGGAATAACAATAGGGGTACTAGTAATTGTGTGGTTAGAAAGAGAAATATCTGCAGCAATACAACAACGCATTGGGCCTGAATACGCCGGTCCATTGGGAATTCTTCAAGCTATAGCAGATGGAACCAAATTATTTTTTAAAGAAGATCTCCTCCCATCTAGAGGAGATATTCGTTTGTTCAGCGCGGGACCGTCTATAGCGGTCATATCTGTTCTACTAAGTTATTTAGTAATTCCTTTTGGATATCACCTTGTTTTGGCCGATCTTAGTATAGGCGTTTTTTTATGGATCTCCATTTCAAGTATTGCCCCTATTGGACTTCTTATGTCAGGATATGGGTCGAATAATAAATATTCTTTTTCAGGTGGTCTACGGGCTGCTGCTCAATCTATCAGTTATGAAATACCATTAACTCTATGTGTGTTATCAATATCTCTACGTGTGATTCGGCAGAACATTATTATTTTCCCTCTTTTCTAGAAATTTTCTAGAACTAGAAATAGAATAAAGAAATTTAATATATGCAATGGATATTTTCTTTTTTTATTTATCATTAGGGTTGATGAATTAAGCTAGATAGTTAGATGAGTAAAAGCAAACTGCTTATAAATTTGCAGTAAGAGGATAAAATCTCATTCCCTATGTACGAGAATATAAACATAAGCAGTATAAACTGTTTACCCCAAGGTTAAGATTCTTTGACCAATTATCATATCTTGAAGCGGGTACAAAAGATCAACCGTATGGGGTTTTTACTACTGTCTTGTATTTATTACCATACTGGGGATCAATCAAAAATCAGTGGACAGTTAGGAACACCAAGGTACACAAAAGATTAGTAATGGAGATAATTTAAGATATAAAAAAGGGTCTTTTTGCATAAAACTTTAGATAAAACGAATCATAATGAGGACTTTAAGTTGGTAGAAATGACCAAGTAGTACTTCTCCACGATTCCGATCTCGAGTATGCTCCTATTCACTGATTAAAGAAATGACTATAAAAAACGAATTAATCCTTTATTTTTTTTTCAGAGTACCTCCTCTCCTCTGAGAAAGAAGAATAGGACAGGAGCAAAAGAAATAGAATGCAAAATATTGAATGGGAAAAATGAAACAAAAAAATACGATACAGGATATTTATTTCTTATTTCTTTTCTCCATTCAATATTCATATCTATACACATACATAGAATTCTTAATCATAAATTTGGAATTAATGATCAATTCTTTCTAACTAATTCTTTCTTTAGAGTTATTGATAAAACCTAATTTATTGATATAACGAGTATTTTATTTAAGGATTAAGTTATTACCGAATAAAGAGAAATTGTAATTTTAATGGAAAAGATCAATTCGGAAGCGCTTTTTTATTCTAGCAGACGGAATTTCGTTGGTCTAATTTTGGACTTCCCGGTATTATTCTATTTAGAATTATAATCTAAAAATTACAATAATACCGAACAAGTACTTACATTTATTTGTGACCATAGAGGAGCCGTATGAAGCTGAGGTCTCATGTACGGTTTTGAAATAGCGATATGAACAGTAATGTTATTATCGACTATGATTATCTAACAGTTCAAGTACAGTTGATATAGTTGAGTCACAGTCAAAATATGGTTTTTGGGGGTGGAATCTGTGGCGTCAGCCTATAGGGTTTTTTGTTTTTCTAATTTCTTCTCTAGCGGAATGTGAGAGATTACCTTTTGATTTACCAGAAGCAGAGGAGGAATTAGTAGCAGGTTATCAAACAGAATATTCGGGTATTAAATACGCTCTATTTTACCTTGCTTCTTACCTAAATTTATTAGTTTCTTCATTATTTATAACAGTTCTTTACTTAGGCGGTTGGAATTTTCCTATTCCGTATATATCTATTCCTGAACTTTTCGGAATAAAAAAAATGACAGGAGTTTTTGGAATAACAATTGGTATATTTATTACATTAGCTAAAGCTTATTTGTTTTTGTTCATTCCTATCACAGCAAGATGGACTTTACCTAGACTGAGAATGGACCAACTTTTAAATTTTGGATGGAAATTTCTTTTACCTATTTCTCTGGGTAATCTATTATTGACAACTTCTTCCCAACTTATTTACCTATAAAGAATAGAATAAGATAACGATATTCTCCATTCATAACCGATCTTAAACAAGAGAAAGAAACATCAAATTATTCACGGAGATCCACAATATGTTCCCTATGGTGACCGGGTTCATAAATTATGGTCAACAAACAATACGGGCTGCAAGGTACATTGGTCAAAGTTTCATAATTACCCTATCCCATACAAATCGTTTACCTGTAACTATTCAATATCCTTATGAAAAATCGATCACATCAGAACGTTTCCGTGGTCGAATTCACTTTGAATTTGATAAATGTATTGCTTGTGAGGTATGTGTTCGTGTATGTCCCATAGATCTACCCGTTGTTGATTGGAGGTTTAAAAGAGAGATTAAAAAGAAACAATTGCTTAATTATAGTATTGATTTTGGAGTCTGTATATTTTGTGGTAATTGTGTCGAGTATTGTCCAACAAACTGTTTATCGATGACTGAAGAATATGAACTTTCAACTTATGATCGTCACGAATTAAATTATAATCAAATTGCATTAGGTCGGTTACCAATGTCAGTAATTGGAGATTACACAATTCAAACAGTTATGAATTCCAGTCAAATCAAAATGGATAAAGATAAACCCCTTGATTCAAGAACGATTACTGATTACTAATATTTTTTTATATAAAGATAAACGGAAACAAGTCTTCTTTTTTTTTATCAGAAACTAATAAACTTATCTTATTAACTATTGATTATTGAGAATCACTCTTTGATTTAAACTGCAAATATGTGTTTTCTTAATTATTTTAAAATATTAAAAAATTATAATCTCTAAAAAGAAAAGATTGGCCAAAAATTTTAATAACTTTATCTATATCCACAGTAATCCATCCATATTAAGATTTAATTGCATTAAAAACTCATCATATATAAGAAAAAAAATATAAGGGGAACACCCCTCTCTTTCCTGGACTATTTAGTAAGGTCATGAAACATTTTGACTTATTTTTCTCTTATACATAATGGATTTACCTGGACCAATACATGATATACTTGTAGTATTTCTGGGATCATTTCTTATATTAGGAGGTCTAGGAGTAGTATTATTTACTAATCCAATTTATTCCGCCTTTTCGTTGGGATCGGTTCTTGTTTGTATATCCTTATTCTATATTTCATCAAACTCCTTTTTTGTAGCTGCCGCCCAGCTTCTTATTTATGTGGGAGCCATAAATGTCTTAATCATATTTGCTGTTATGTTCGTGAATGGTTCAGAATATTCCAACGACTCCTATTTTTGGACTATTGGAGATGGAGTCACTTCACTGGTTTGTATAAGTATTCTTTTTTCACTAATTACTACTATCGCAGATACGTCATGGTACGGAATTATTTGGACTACAAGATCAAATCAGATTATAGAGCAAGACTTTATAAACAACGTTCAACAAATTGGAATTCATTTATCAACAGATTTTTATCTTCCGTTTGAACTCATTTCTATAATTCTTTTAGTTTCTTTGATAGGCGCAATTACTATGGCTCGTCAATAATAAATAGTTTAGTTAGAATTAAAAAAAATTTTAGTTTAATCTACTGTCAATATTCCCTTTTTTATGTAATCGCTCGATTCTAGTTAATCAACTTGGTTGAATTTTTGTTCATATTGAAACGAATCGAAGTTGATCAGGAGTTAGTCAATGATGTTCGAACATGTACTTTTTTTGAGTGTCTATTTATTTTCAATCGGTATCTATGGATTGATCACAAGTCGAAACATGGTTAGAGCACTTATGTGTCTTGAACTTATACTAAATTCGGTTAATATTAATCTCGTACTATTTTCTGATATATTTGATAGTCGCCAATTAAAAGGAGAGATTTTCTCAATCTTTATTATAGCCATTGCAGCGGCGGAAGCTGCTATTGGACTAGCTATTGTTTCATCAATCTATCGTAACAGAAAATCAACTCGTATTAATCAATCGAGTTTGTTGAAAAATTAGCCATAACTATAATATAAATACATATAAATATATAATATATATAGAAATTAATTGTAGAAAAAATTTTGTATAAAATATCATTTCAGTGTTTTTTATATATTATATTTATTTACAAATAATACTAAATATGTATAGTAATATTTCAATATATGTATAGTAATATATTGAAATATTGACGATCCATTAGTCAACGTGGAGTTGCACGTGTGATTCATGTGACTCATATGATCATGGTTGTTGAAAGAGAAATCAAAGTCTCTTGGTCCCTTCTCATGAACAGATTTATAAAAATTTTGATTCTTAAGATTTTTTTTGATAAATCATTGATTCATCTGGTTTCTATATATAAAGAAAATATAAATATATAATAAATTTATAATTATATAATTTATAAATTTATTTTTACTTTACCAGATCGAAAATTTTTTATGTTCAAAACTGGAATTTATAGACCCAATGTCACATTCAGTAAAAATTTATGATACATGTATAGGGTGCACTCAATGTGTACGAGCCTGCCCCACAGATGTATTGGAAATGATACCTTGGGACGGATGTAAAGCTAAGCAAATTGCTTCCGCGCCAAGAACCGAAGATTGTGTAGGTTGTAAAAGATGTGAATCCGCCTGTCCAACAGATTTTTTGAGTGTCCGTGTTTATTTATGGCATGAAACAACTCGCAGCATGGGTCTATCTTATTGATACGTTATAATAAATTCCACTTGAATCATTTGATTCCTTTTTACCGACAAAAGCCCGTGCTCAAGAAAATATATTCTTTTGAGCACGGGCTTTTTGGTCAAAACGTATCTTGTCTTTATCACGAGTTATTTCCCTTGGTTAACAATACTTGTAGTTTTGCCAATATTCGCGGGTTCCTCAATTTTCTTTCTCCCTCATAGGGGGAATAAGGTATTTAGATGGTATACTATATGTATTTGTTTATTAGAACTCCTTATAACAACCTATGTGTTCTGTTATCATTTCCAATTGGACGATCCATTAATTCAATTAGAAGAGGATGCTAAATGGATAAATGTTTTCAATTTTCACTGGAGACTAGGGATCGACGGACTTTCCATAGGACCTATTTTACTAACAGGATTTATCACTACTTTAGCTACTTTAGCAGCTTGGCCTGTTACTCGAAATTCGCGATTGTTCTATTTCCTGATGTTAGCAATGTACAGTGGTCAAATAGGATTATTTTCTTCTAGAGATCTTTTACTTTTTTTTCTCATGTGGGAGTTAGAATTAATTCCTATTTACTTACTTTTATCTATGTGGGGGGGAAAGAAACGTTTGTACTCGGCTACAAAGTTTATTTTGTACACTGCGGGGGGTTCCATTTTTCTCTTAATAGGAGTTCTAAGTATGGGTTTATATGGTTCCAATGAACCGACATTGGATTTTGACAGATTAGCTAATCAGTCATATCCTGTGACATTAGAAATAATATTATATTTGGGCTTCCTTATTGCTTATGCTGTCAAATCACCGATTATACCCCTACATACATGGTTACCAGATACCCATGGAGAAGCACATTACAGTACATGTATGCTTCTAGCGGGAATCTTATTAAAAATGGGAGCATATGGATTGATTCGTATCAATATGGAATTATTACCACATGCTCACTCCATATTTTCTCCCTGGTTGGTGATAGTGGGGGCAATCCAAATAATTTATGCAGCTTCAACCTCGCTTGGTCAACGCAATCAAAAAAAAAGAATAGCCTATTCTTCTGTATCGCACATGGGTTTCATAATTATAGGAATTGGTTCTATAACCGACATGGGACTCAACGGAGCCGTTTTACAAATACTCTCTCATGGATTTATTGGTGCTGCACTTTTTTTCTTGGTAGGAATGAGTTGTGATAGAATACGTCTTGTTTATCTCGACGAAATGGGGGGAATATCCATTCCAATGCCAAAAATATTTACCATGTTTAGTAGTTTCTCGATGGCTTCTCTTGCATTGCCTGGAATGAGTGGTTTTGTTGCGGAATTAGTAGTATTTTTTGGACTAATTACCAGTCCAAAATATCTTTTAATGCCAAAAATATTAATTACCCTTGTAATGGCAATTGGAATGATATTAACTCCTATTTATTTGTTATCTATGTTACGTCAGATGTTCTATGGATACAATTTTTTCAATGTTCCAAACTCAAATTTCGTGGATTCTGGACCACGAGAACTATTTGTTTCGATCTGTATCCTTTTACCCGTAATAGGAATTGGTATTTATCCCGATTTCGTTCTTTCTTTATCAGTTGACAAGATACAAGCTATCCTATCGAATTATTTTCATAGATAGTTTTTTTTCTTAATGAGATAGAAAGTCTTATAATTTTCAATTTTAAGATTTTTGAATCACTGTACAACGAAAAAAATAATAAAGTGAATTAGAAAGATGTATACCAAGTTTTTGAGAACCGTTTGAATTAAGATTCAAACGGTTCTCAAAAACTCGCACAAATTTTCATTATGTACGTATTGCTTATTTCGCATGTAATTTCTACAATTCAATTAGATTTTATGTGAATGAACCATAACTATGTAGACCTATTCCTAATAGATTGATCCCAAAATAGCATATCCAAATTATAAGAAATCCTATAGAAGCTACAAGTGCCGAATTCGTACCATGCAAACTTTGATTTGTTCTAGTATGTGAATAAATCGCGAATATGGTCCAAGTAATAAATGCCCAAGTTTCCTTGGGGTCCCAATTCCAATAAGACCCCCATGCTTCGTTAGCCCATACTGCTCCAGAAAGAATACCTATGGTTAAAAAGGTAAACCCTAAACTAATAACACGATAACTCCAATAATCCAAACGCTGAATTAATTGATATTTATAATAATTTTGAAATGAAAGAAAAGAAGTGTTGTTAAAAGCACGTCTTTTTTCGTTCAAGTATTCGATCTTCCAAAAGAAAAATGACTTAATTAATATTAAGAAATATTTGCTTCGACAAAAAATATCGATGTTTTTTCGAAATGTAATGACTAAAAAAGCGACTGATAATAACGAACCGCATAAAAGAGCCGCATAGCTCAATAACATCATACTTACATGCATCATTAACCACTGAGATTGTAGAGCAGGTACTAATATTGCTGATTGATGCATTTTACTTGAAAGACCAGATGTAGCAAAACCTTGAGTAAAAATGGCACTTGGCGCAGTTATTGTGCTTAAATCATTTGTATGATTCCATAGCTTGGAAACCATATGAATAATGGAAAAACTCCACGAAAGGAAGATCAATGACTCGTATAAATTACTTAATGGAAAATGTCTCGAAGAAATCCAACGAATAACTAATAATCCTGTTAGAGAAAAAAAAGCAGCTAACATTCCTTTTTCCGACGAATGGCGTAATCCGATGATTTCGTGAACTAATAGAATCATCAAATGAATCGCAATCACAATTGAAACGATTGAAAAAGAGAGATGAGTTAATATATGTTCTAAGGTTGCAAATATCATACATAAAAAGGGTCTCATTACAGAATTGAAATCGGGAATTAAATACATTATAAGATCCATTCTATCTCTTTTAGAGTATGCCGCCACTCGGACTCGAACCGAGATGCTCTAGCACTGCTTCCTAAGAGCAGCGTGTCTACCAATTTCACCATAGCGGCTTACTTGAAATAATAATAGTCAATTCATGTTGAATCGTCTAGATGTAGATTCTAGAATCCGATATAGTTATACTTTAGGAAACATTAGAATGGATGAATAAGGGTTCTTTTAAACTCTTTTGTTTAAAATAAAGTATTCTTTGCATTTTTAATAACAATTAGAAAATTTAGAAAGATCTTTTTTATCAAAAATAAATATAAATTAAATAAATAGGATTTTATACATATCAAAATGTAATTACTAAATTTAATAAATTAAATTAGAAATTCAAAGACTCTTTTTCTAAAAATCTTGTTTTTAGTCTACTTTTTAATGTACTTAGTGTAATTTAATTAATTATTCTAATTATATAGAAAAAATATATATATAATTAATTAATTATATAATATATATATATATACTTTTTGTTGTTTGTTATGTACATAATTTAAATATAGGATAATATTTAGTAAACAAAACCAATTTTATTTGATCTTGAGATAGACATATAATAAAACAAAACAGTTTTAATATTCATCATAATTGCATTTTATTTCTTTTCCTAATGGAAAAAAATTTTTCTACTGGGAAAAGAAATAAAATAATACTTAGAACCAAACTAGCAGACAGATAAGTTAGTATTCGACATAAAATAGCAGCTAGTTCTAACTAATCTTGAAGAGGTCAATAAATACATAAGTTAATGAAAATTTTTCATATTCTATAAATCAAAATCACGGAATTCAAATTATTCCAAAATTTTCTTATTTGTTTGCCGCACAAAAAAACTTTTTGAATTTCCCGTAGAAACTGACTTTGCTAAGGAAAAGGCTTTTATTGCAACTAAATTTCCCTTTTTCTTCCAAATATTTCTACGAATACGTTTTTTTGATATAGAAGTACGTTTTTTTGGAACTGCCATAAAAAAAAGAGTTCTTCCTTTTTATTGTTGTATGTGAAAGACATGTATTGATCAATATGGATCGTTTTTTTTTAGTTTTAGTCATTTTTTATATTATAGTTAATTTCGTCGATAATCTTTTTTTTTTATAAACAATACAAATATATTTTTTATATATACATGTGTGTTACATATATAATAAAACTCGGAAAAAATAGAAGAAAAGAAAGAAAAATTTGAAAAGGAATTTTCTAGTAGTTAATATGTTAAACAAGACATTCCGTTAGCAAGGAACTTTCATTTTACGTTTTTTTTTTTTATTTCAGTTCTAGAATATAAGAAGTAAGGAGTTTTATAAGATTTCTGATATTTTTTTATCTTATTGGATTTCAATTCAATCAATCAATTCCACAAAAAGTTGATTTATTGATGCAAACTATATATTCATATCCATATTCTACTGATATTGGTATAGTTATTTTTGCTTACTTTTCTTACTTTTACTTTGCTTACTATAGTATATGATATGGTTATATATTACTAGAATACAATTCTAGTATAGTGGCAATTTTTTTTTTTTAATCATATTCTCCTTCTCTTTTTTTTTTATAAAAAAATATTTTTCTACTTCAAAAATGAATATTTTAGTTAAAAAATTAATAACTAAAAAATTACTCTATATTGAGCTATTTGGACAAAGCATTTAAGCAACAAATTATAACTTTTTCAAATTTTTTAAATATCTGAAAAAAGTAAGAAAAATGTAAAATAAAAATATTTAAGGTTTCATATCTTTTTTTTTTTCATTTTTTTTATTGTTTTCTTCAAAAGCAATAAAAATTGGTGAATCGGAAACAATTATAAGAAAAAAAATGAAAATTTGTGTTTTTTATGGAACATACATATAAATATGCATGGATAATACCCTTTCTTCCATTTCCTATTACTATGTTAATAGGATTTGGACTTCTACTTATTCCTAGAGCAACAAAAAATATTCGACGTATGTGGGCTTTTCCGAGTGTTTTGATGCTAACTATAGCTATGGTGTTTTCTGTTAATCTTTCTATTCAGCAAATAAACGGAAATTTTATCTATCAATATCTATGGTCTTGGACTGTCAATAATGATTTTTCTTTAGAGTTCGGATACTTGATTGATCCACTTACTTCTATTATGTCAATATTAATTACTACTGTTGGAATTATGGTTCTTATTTATAGTGATAATTATATGTCTCATGATCAAGGATATTTGAGATTTTTTGCTTATATGAGTTTTTTCAATACTTCTATGTTGGGATTAGTTACTAGTTCTAATTTGATACAAATTTATATTTTTTGGGAACTTGTAGGAATGTGTTCCTATTTATTAATAGGTTTTTGGTTCACACGACCAATTGCAGCAAGTGCTTGTCAAAAAGCTTTTGTAACCAATCGTATAGGGGATTTTGGTTTATTATTAGGAATTTTAGGATTTTATTGGATAACGGGTAGTTTAGAATTTCGAGATTTGTTCGAAATAGTTACTAATTTAATTCATAATAATGGAGTAGATTCTTTATTTATTACTCTTTGTGCTTCTTTTTTATTCCTCGGCGCAGTTGCTAAATCTGCACAATTTCCCCTTCACATATGGTTACCTGATGCTATGGAAGGACCCACTCCCATTTCGGCTCTTATACATGCTGCTACTATGGTAGCAGCGGGAATTTTTCTTGTAGCTCGGCTTCTTCCTCTTTTCATAGTCATACCTTACATAATGAATCTTATTTCCTTAATAGGTGTAATAACAGTATTATTAGGAGCTACTTTGGCTCTTGCTCAAAGAGATATTAAAAGAAGTTTAGCTTATTCTACCATGTCTCAATTGGGTTATATTATGTTAGCTCTAGGTATAGGTTCTTATAGGGCTGCTTTATTCCATTTGATCACTCATGCCTATTCGAAAGCTTTATTGTTTTTAGGATCTGGATCCATTATTCATTCAATGGAATCCATTGTTGGATTTTCACCAGATAAAAGTCAAAATATGGTTCTTATGGGGGGGTTAACAAAATATATTCCGATTACAAGAATTACTTTTTTATTAGGTACACTTTCTCTTTGTGGTATTCCACCTCTTGCTTGTTTTTGGTCGAAAGACGAAATTCTTAATGATAGTTGGTTGTATTCACCAATTTTCGCAATAATCGCTTCATTTACAGCAGGATTCACTGCATTTTATATGTTTCGAATGTATTTACTTACCTTTGATGGACATTTGCGTATTCATTTTCAAAATTACAGTAGCGCTAAAAATAGTTCTTTCTATTCAATATCTTTATGGGGAAAAGAAGTACCCAAAGCAATAAAAAAAAAATTACTGTTTTCAACAATGAATACTAAGGTTTCTTTTTTTTCAAAAAATACATATCAAATTGAAAATTTTTTTCAAAATAAAGTACGATACTTTAGTACTTACTTTAGAAATAAATATACTTACACCTATCCTCACGAGTCGGACAATACTATGTTGTTTCCCATGCTTATATTGGTATTATTTACTTTATTGATTGGATCAATCGGAATTGATTTTGGTAGACTAGATCCTGATCTATTGTCAAAGTGGTTAACTCCATCTACAAAATTTTTCCATCAAAATGAGTCTTCGGATTTTTATGATTTTTT